AAGTGACTTCCAACTAAAAATAAGATTGAATTCGGAGGTCTTTTTCGTTCTAGATCTATGTGAATAACTCTTTGGAGTTTTTCACCGGACTCATATCTTTGACTTCTTAAATTCATTAAGGTTTAGTATACCAACTAAAAGGAGTATCACTACCTTACCCCCTTGATTGGGGTCGATGGGGAAATTCATATGGAGTTTCTCTCCGAAGATTAAGATTCGCTGATTTGTTTATCAATGATTGGATTGGGACCCATTACACCCCTTGTAATACGTTTTTACTTCGTTCTGTTTAAAACGATTCCTGTGAGTGAGTTTTTAGGAAGAATTTTCTTTCGATGAACTAGCCGGTCAGTTCCAAATAAAGAATGAAGAAATAAAAATTATACAATTTTTTATTTCTTCATTCTTTATTTTATTTTCTACTTATAGGGTTATCTACTTATAGGGTTATAGGGCTCTAGGGCTATACGGACTCGAACCGTAGACCTTCTCGGTAAAACAGATCAAACTAACTGATTATTATCAAAACGATCTGAACTGTTTTAAAAACCCAACATGCATTTTATTTTGCATTGGGCTCTTTCATTAACTGATAGAAATATCAGCCAATCCACCATATTCTTTCTTAATAGAAAATAAGATAAGGAGATGGCTCCATGTGCTCTGATTCATTATTTGGGATTCTGCTCCAGGAGCACTACCAAAGTGTTTCAAGGGTGGAGTTATCTTGACGTAGGTCTGCCTCTGGCCTAGATCGTTTTAAGTTAAATGAAGTCTCTATCATTCGTTTTAAAATGAAAATAAAATATGAAACCTCATACACCTTAAAGTTCATAATACGAAAAGAGATTTTTTGAGGACCTTATACTCATTATGCCTAGCATTGAATGCACTGCTATTCACCTTATCAATACCTCAAATCAATGATGGAGTCTGTTTGGCATCTAAAAAAGAGCACCAAAATCGGACCGACCCATTTGTCAGGCTATTGTTCCCTCAAAGTTATGGAGTAAGACATCGATTTCACAATAAAATCAAATTTTTTCAGTGTATGATTATGATGGACTCCCACGAAAAAACATTGGCGCGTGTGTAAACGAGGTGCTCTACCAACTGAGCTATAGCCCTTAGTGCTTGTGATGCGTATTTTATCATGGATATAATTTCTTGTCAAGATGAATATTCTATGATCCAACATCCCAAATTTTATTGCAGAGTGTTTTAGAGTATTATTGCTTATAAGGAAAATGATATATATAATCCATATAATCCATCGACGGGGATGGGTTCCGTTTGGTTACCTTTGGGATGATAAATTACCTACTTAACTCAGTGGTTAGAGTATTGCTTTCATACGGCGGGAGTCATTGGTTCAAATCCAATAGTAGGTAGAACTTATTAGATACCCCAGTCAATGGTATCTAATAAGTTTTTTGTCCCACCCTCTTTTTATTCATTTTGTATTCTTATTGATTTCTTATTTCATTTTTGAAACGCAATACCTTGTATAAAAATTGGACTCCAATCAAGCAAGATCCAATCGAAATAGGGTTTCGAAAGAGAACTTCTTTTGATTATTCGAACGTACGAACTGCTTATGAAATCACATTGATAGCCTCTACTCTTGTCCTAGCTCGTCGGAGAGCTAGATTTGCCTCAATTATTTGTCTCTTTCCTTCAGCTTTTCTCAAATTAGCTTCTGCTATTTCAAGAGCTTGCTGAGCTTCTTGTGGATCAATATCATTCCCTTTTTCCGCATCATTTACTAAAACAGTGATTTCGTTTTGGCCTATTCTAGCAAAACCACCCATCAGAGCCATCGTTAACCATTCACCGTTAAGGCGTATTCTTAAAATCCCTATATCTACAGCTGTAGCAATAGGAGCATGATTTGGTAATATGCCAATTTGACCGCTATTCGTAGATAAAATGATTTCTTTTACTTCGGAATCCCAAACAATTCGATTAGGGGTTAGTACACAAAGATTTAAGGTCATTTCTTGCTCTCCATTTCTAAGTTCATAGCCTTCGCGGTAGCTTCATCAATATTACCTACCAAATAAAAGGCCTGTTCAGGAAGACCATCTAATTCTCCGGAAAGGATCAATTGAAACCCTCTAATGGTTTCTGCTAGACCAACATATTTCCCAGGAGAACCAGTAAAAACTTCGGCTACAAAAAAAGGTTGTGATAAGAAACGCTCAATTTTTCGCGCTCTTGCTACGGTTAAACGATCTTCTTCGGATAATTCGTCCAACCCAAGGATAGCTATAATGTCCTGAAGCTCTTTATAGCGTTGTAAGGTTTGCTTAACTCTTTGCGCCGTTTCATAATGTTCCTCACCAACGATCCGAGGCTGAAGCATGGTTGAAGTTGAATCTAAAGGATCTACTGCTGGATAGATACCCTTGGCAGCTAATCCTCTTGAGAGTACGGTAGTAGCATCTAAATGTGCAAATGTCGTAGCAGGAGCAGGATCGGTCAAATCGTCTGCAGGTAC